AGAATCCGATCTTCATTATCTAATCGAATCTTAAGTATACCATTCGGAAGTGATTCAGTAATTAAATTTCCATGAATCCATTTTTTTTTCCTTTTATTCCAGGTAAAACAAAACCTCTTTGAAGTATTAACTAATGTAGTAGGAGAGTTATATTAGAAACCCGTTTTTTTTTTCACAAATTAATAGGAAAGTTCCATATCTAAGTTGGATATAAGAAAGCTTACCATATATAACATAAAATTTCTCCGCCAATTCCTTCTAGTCGGGCCTCTCTGTCCGTTATTATACCCCGAGAAGTGGAAAGAATTACAATTCCCATCCCGCCTAAAATTCTAGGAATTCGTTGATAGTTCGAATAGATTCGTAGACCGGGTCGACTGATCCGTTTTAAATTTAAAACATTTTTATATGGCCCTTTCCTATTCCTTCTATGTCGTAGGGTTAAAACCAAAAAATATTTGTTGCTTTCCTGATGTTTCCTCACGTTTTCAATAAAACCTTCTCTTAACAGTATTTTAAGAAGGTTTTCGGTGATGTTAGTAGATGGTATTCGAACCGTTCCTTTTCTATTCATGTCAGCGTTTCGTATAGAAGTTATTATATCAGCAATAGTGTCTTTACCCATGATAAACTAAAATTATTGTTGCCCCCGAATTTTGATATGATCAACATGTTTTTTTTCTTTATATATTTTTTTTATGATATGAATTGTTAAAGATATATGCGTGAGAAAAATCTACTAATTCATTTTATCTATTTTATTCATATTTTATTCAAATGCTATAACTATATTATATTGGAGTCTCATCTTTATTATACTTATAGTACTTCAGGTGCTAACGAAACTATTTTAGTGAAATTTAACTGTCTCAATTCCCGTGCGATCGCACCAAAAATTCTAGTTCCTTTGGGATTTCCTTCTTGATCAATAACAACCGCAGCATTGTCATCATATCGTAGTATCATACCATTGTCACGTTTGAGTTCTTTACAAGTACGTACAATTACAGCTCTGATCACTTCAGATTTTTCTAAAGGTGTATTTGGTATTGCTTCCTTGATTACAGCAACAATAACGTCACCAATATGAGCATATCGTCGATTACTAGCTCCTATGATTCGAATACACATCAATTCTCGGGCCCCGCTGTTGTCCGCTACATTTAAATGGGTTTGAGGTTGAATCATATCATTTTTTTTTATTTGCTCTTTTGATGCAAAGGGGCGAATTAAAAAAAAAAAGAAATATTGTTTGTCCAAAATAAATAAAAAAAAAAAAAGAAACCTACAATTGTTTTTTTTTTCATTCCAAAGACTTCTTTCCTTTGGTTCTACATTCCTATCCTGAAATAATTAATTGAGTTCGTATAGGCATTTTGGATCCCGCTATTGAAATAGCCCTTCTGGCTACATTTTCTGCTACTCCGCCCATTTCATAAAGTATTCTACCCGGTTTAACGATAGCTACCCAATATTCGGGAGATCCTTTCCCTGAACCCATACGCGTTTCTGCGGGTCTTACTGTAACTGGTTTGTCTGGAAATATACGTACCCATATTTTTCCACCGCGGCGCACGTTTCGTGCCATTGCTCGCCGCCCTGCTTCTATTTGTCTAGATGTGATCCACGCGGGTTCAAGTGCCTGAAGAGCATATCTACCGAAGCAAATACGATTACCTCTATAAGATATTCCTTTCATTCTTCCTCTATGTTGTTTACGGAATCTGGTTCTTTTGGGGTTATAGTTGATGGTTGTTTCTCAATTAATTCCATCTCTACTACAGAACCGGACATGAGAGTTTCTTCTCATCCAGCTCCTCGCGAATGAAACAATTATAAAATAATATAGATGTATTTAATGATATTTTAGATAATATAATGTCATTTTTTTATAACGAGTCTTTATTTGGTTTTGTCTTTTTTATTATCATATCGGATCGACAAAAATTTTTAAATCCAATAAAATAAAAACTTTCGCGAACGGATATTTACTCTTTCAATATCTATTTCAATTGTAGGGTTATCCCATGACAGGACCTCTCAGAATAAAAGTGGATTGGTCCCGGGTTTGTTCCGCCATCCTACCCAAGGAATCATTAGGATTCGTTTTCAATAGAATCTTATGCATCCACAGGTTTCGTCGTTCCCATCGCTTCTCAATTAATGGTTAGGCCTGAATTCGACAATGGAGCTCCCAATGAAAATGAAATGTGTTCGTGAGTAAATTTTCTCAGTCTTTATTGACTCGGGGCTCTTGATTTTTTTGTTCTATGAACAAATTCATCTAATTATAGATCAATCAAATTAGTATTGATGCTTTATTACACTATCCTTTCTAAGATCACTCATAGACCTTACATATTACATATTGGAATCATATAGCATTGATATTCTTTTTCTCTCTTTCTCTCATCCTTCCATTTATCTGCATTTTGATTGTTATTGCTTTACAACTTATAATCAGATTGGTTTTTCTTTTTTTATGCAAAAAAAACTTTCC